ATTACCTATTGAGTTAATCAATATGAAATGGAATTCGCTCCGCTCTTAGAATATGTAGAATAAGAATTCTTCTGTTTACCTTACTCAATTCAAAAAAAKAAAAAAGACTTTCTTTTTGTTGACAAAAGAATAAACAAAAGATACTCAATTTTCTTTTTAGTATATTTTCTCATTTCCAAGGCGGGGAGTCTTATTTTCCGCATCTCCCTATTTGTTACAATAATACAACTTTTKATTTTTTCTCTATATCCACTTTTTCTCTCTATCTATAGAAGAGCAAATAGAAAATCTTGAATCTTTAGTTACTAAAATCATTGAAACTAATTGATTCAAGATTTTAAACCCTTTTGTCTAACTTTCTGACTTTTTGATTTTCTCTGAATTCCTATATACACCCCCATATATCTCTCGCGATCAACCCAATCAAGAAAAKCAAAAACACTTAGTGAAGAGAGTCTGGATAAATAATGTACCAATTTTGAGTGATACAAAATAGGTTTTTTTCTTTTGGATTCATTAAGAAAATGGATTTTTTTGAGTTCTATCCTATTAATTGATAATAAAACTATCTAGTTTTAAAGAGTTCAAGTTGAGGAGAGTATAAAATACACGAAAATCTTAAGAAAACTAAGGCCCTAAACTAAAATAATGAACCTTTAAATACCTATTTGAACTAATTTTGATTCATCCATTTGAATCTTTCCTAAAAAATATTGCAACCAATTGCATTCTTAAATCTAGACGATTGCTTATTCATAGGCTATTATGAGTTCAAGACAAGCCGCTATGGTGAAATTGGTAGACACGCTGCTCTTAGGAAGCAGTGCTAGAGCATCTCGGTTCGAGTCCGAGTGGCGGCATGCCATCTTCTAAAAAAACTAAATAGATCCTATAATGAATTCAATTCCTGATTTCTTGTAATTAAAGAACTCCTACTTTTTAAGATTTTTATGATATTTTCAACCTTAGAGCATATATTAACTCATATTTCTTTTTCGATCGTTTCAATTGTAATTACAATTCATTTGATAACCTTTTTAGTCGATGAAATCATAAAACTCTACGATTCATCAGAAAAGGGCATGATAATGACTTTTTTCTGTATAACAGGATTATTAGTTACTCGTTGGATTTATTCGGGACATTTTCCACTAAGTAATTTATATGAATCATTAATCTTCCTTTCATGGAGTTTCTCCCTTATTCATATAGTTCCGTATTTCAAAAAAAATAAAAATTTTTTAAGCGCAATAATTGGCCCAAGTGCTATTTTTACCCAAGGCTTTGCTACTTCAGGTCTTTTAACTGAAATACACGAATCTGAAATATTAGTACCCGCTCTTCAATCCGAGTGGTTAATAATGCACGTAAGTATGATGATATTGGGCTATGCAGCCCTTTTATGTGGATCATTATTATCAGTAGCACTTCTAGTCATTGCAGTTAGAAAAAACAGAAAGTTTTTTTTTACAAGTAATCATTTATTAAATTTAAATGGGTCATTTTTCTTTGGTGAAATCGAATACATGAATGAAAGAAGCAATGTTTTACAAAATACTTCTTTTTTTTCTCCGAAGAATTATTACAGGTCGCAATTTATTCAACAATTGGATTATTGGAGTTATCGGGTTATTAGTCTAGGATTTCTCTTTTTAACCATAGGGATACTTTCTGGAGCAGTATGGGCTAACGAAGCATGGGGATCATATTGGAGTTGGGACCCAAAGGAAACTTGGGCATTTATTACTTGGATCGTATTCGCGATTTATTTACATATTCGAACCAATATAAAATGGAAGGGTATAAATTCCGCAATTGTGGCGTCTATTGGCTTTCTTATAATTTGGATATGCTATTTTGGGGTCAATCTATTAGGAATAGGACTACATAGTTATGGTTCATTTACATTAACATCTAATTGAATTCAAAAGGATTCAAAAAAGACTCTTACGAATAGAAAAGTGTACAGTGCATATGAGATAAAAAAACTTTATGTGAACTGATGAGAACCCTGTGAATCACTACAATATTTGATTCACAGGGTTCGCGCCGATTCAAATTCATTTTTTTACTTAACTTAAGAGAAGAAGAAAAAGCCTTCTTTTTTTCATTGTACAACGAACGATTAAAAAAAAATCATAGGATTTTTTTTTATTCATCAAAACTATCTATAAAAAGAATTAGATAGAATAACTTCGACCTTGTCAACTGATAGTGAAAGAACAAAATCGGGGTACATACCAATACCTAGTATGGGTAAAAAGATAGAGATTGAAAGAAATAACTCTCGCGGTCCAGAATCAAAAAAATAAGAGTTTGGAGCATTAAATATCTTGTATCCATAGAACATCTGGCGTGACATAGATAATGAATAAATAGGAGTTAATATCATTCCAATTGCCATTACAAAAGTAATTAGTATTTTTGGCATTAAAAGGTATTTTTGACTGGTAATTAGTCCAAAAAATACTATTAATTCGGCAACAAAACCACTCATACC